GCGATGAATCAAGAATTCGAAGTGCTTTTTTTTCCTATTCTTGAGAAACCAGCGTTTAGATAGAGATGGAAGAGGATCCATTTTGGCAGTAAGAATAAGAAGCCCCTTTAACATCTCTTCATCTTCATCTGCAAAGAATTCTCGATGTGAAAAGACAGAGACAAAGGGCTCATCTTTGAATAGGGAAAAGAGTGGATCCGGGGGGTCCCAAATGAATTGGCTTATTCGAAAAAAGCCTTGTTCTTTGGAAAATCTAGCTCGTGGCGGGTACTGCATGGTTTCACTCTGCAAGAACTCCGAATCCCCCTCTTGAAGCTCATCCTCCTCTTGAAGCTCATCCTCCTCTTGAAGCTCATCCTTTTCATCATAAAGGATCCCCCGACCGGCCCAATAGGGAAATCCCAATTCATTGGGCCTTTCGATACAATCAAATAGAAATTCCCAAGGGCGCCATATTCTAGGAGCCCAGTCTATGTGATCGAAGAAACCCTCCTCTATTTCCCCTTCTTCAAACTCCGATTCGTATTTTTGATAGAGAAATTTCTGATCAACGATAGAACAAGATCCATTTTGCATCATATATAAGGGATTCCTTGGTTCGGGCCGAAGAAGGAATTTCACTCGATCATTATCAAACCGACTGCAATCTCTTTCTGTCCGCGAGGATGCCATCAGAGCGCCTTCTATTTCTACTAGGCCATGAACTAGATCAGAATCATTCTCAACGAACCGATAAGAAGTGATCCTATTTTTTTCATCGGGTCCGGGTAGAGACCAAAGGTCTTGAGCGACCGATCCGGCAGAACAACTCAAAAGATAAAGAAGTATCGTTAATTTCTTCATGCTCGTTCCAAGTTCGAAGTACCATTTGTACAAATAAGGATCCCCTTCTTCACACAATTGCTTCTTTATATAGATAGATATAGGATCTAGGAGGCAATTTCCTAGAAGTACTTTTTGCACAACAGCCCTTCCTATCTGATAGAAAAGGATCCCGTGATCCTGAACCGGTATTACATGGGCTCGCAAATCCCAAGTTTGTCTATGAAGAGCAGATCTAATTGTATTAGTGTCTAGAATTGATTTCTTCTGTGTAATACTAATTGATAGGGCCTCATTGGCAAGTGCTACAAGATCTCGTGCATTGGAACCCATGGCTGTGGACCCGAATCGATTAGTATGGAACATTTTCTTTTCCAAGTGAAATCCCCTAGTATATGAAAGAGTGAAAAAGCGCTTTCGTTGTTGTGGAATAAGAAGCCTTCGTATCTTAATACATGTATTGAATTGATTCGGGGCTATTAGAGCGGGATCCACTTTTTGGGGAATATGAGTCGAAGCAATAACAAGAATATTTCTAGTAGAACATCTTTCACAATCCCTGGAGAGATAGTTCACTAATAGACCGAGGGATAAGTCCTTCGACTCATTCATATCCAGATCATGAATGTCTGGAATCCATATTATGCAAGGAGACATTGCTTTTGCTAATTCGAAGTGAAGGGTGATAAAAAATCGGTCTACTTCCGCCAGCAGTTCAATATTGGTGAACTCATTCATCACATCCTCAGCTAGCCACTCTATACGCCGCAACTCCCTATCAAGGTCACTAGTATCAATATCGTCACTAGCATCAATATCGTCACTAGCATCAATAGAGTCACTAGCATCAATAGAGTCACTAACATCATAGTCACTCTCATCCTCCTCATCAAGAACCAACTCCCTAGGCTTGCTATCCGGGAACTTGTTCAGAAATACTGTAATGAAAGGAAGATAGGAGTTTGTCGTTAGGTATTTGACCAAATAGGATCGTCCGCTTCCTATAGAACCTATCACTAAAATACCCCTAGAGGGGGATAAGGCTAAGCGGAGCGAAAAGGGTTTTCCATGAGACGGGAAATGAAAACTATTAGCCCCACACGAAGTTTGTGAATAAGTGATTGTCTGATAATTAGCAAGGAATATCCGCCTTTCTGCTAAACAGGATGTATTGAACTCATAATTCATTAGATACTTTTGATGAATGTCAACTAAGTATCGTAAGTAAATTGCTCCCGGTTGTTCAATCATTTGATAAGCAGAGTCATTCTTTGATAAATGATCGCTATGAGTCAGACTCAATAGAATTTGATCAATACCTTTTTCTGCCGTTAAGGTGGAGATGGAGAACTGAACCAAGAAGTCTCTTTCTTTATCACTAATCGAATCACTGTTCGCGAACCAGAATTCTATTGGATTATCATCAATCCAATGATCGCCCACGTTTTCTCTTTTTCTTATCAATGAATAGATCTCTTTACTTGTATGACTTAGATGTCTCGTATTTCTCGAAAAAATGATTCGATTGATGGGATTTGGTATGATACTTATGAGATCGATGAGATTGATATTCAAATATTTCTTCTTAGAACGTATAGAATATCCTAATTGTTGCAGAGCAACTAGAAAGAGATTCTTTAACCAGAAAGAATTCAGTTCAGATGTGGGATACCTATCC